AAAGCCGGCTATCGGATTCGAACCGATGACCATCGCATTACAAATGCGATGCTCTAACCTCTGAGCTAAGCGGGCTAACATAACCAAAATATGCGTATGCATAGGAATTTAATAAATGGGATCTGAATTTAAAATTGTTAGTTATTTATAACATAATTCAAATTAATACAAACATAGAAAATATATAATATCCAATCCAATATTTCTTATTTTTTTTTATTATTTATTTGATATTTTAGTGCATAACATAAAGTACAAAATCGGGATTAATAATTAATATTAATATAATAAATTTCGATCAATTTATCAAATAGATATCTATTTGATTATTTCAAAAATATTATTATTGTAAATTTTAGTAAAGTAACTAATAATAATTAGGAATTTCATATTTCGAAATGAATGTCCAATTTTACATTAAAAGAATGGTTACTTATAGCCATTCGATTCGTTTTAGTTCTATCAATTCTATATGAATAAATGGATTGTTTATTTCAACAAAAACAAAAAAAATGAAAATTTTCATTTTTTTTTGTTATAGAGAGTCTGTATCTGTTTGCTTTAAGGAAAAAAGAAAAAAATGAAAGAAAGAGAAAAGCCCAACCCAGATCAAAATAAAAGATTCCCAAGTTTTCAGTCGGAAAGAGAAGATAAAAAACTAAGATGAAAAAAAAAGAATCGACCATTCGAGTATTACAAATTGCATGAAAAAATAATAGAAGTAGGGACATAGAATAGAAATAGATATGTGGTATATATCTGTGTATATTGAATTGTGAATATATAGATAATAGAATCATTTCTAATTCAAGCAAATAATGGTATCGAGTATAGATGAAAGAGGGGGATATGGCGAAATTGGTAGACGCTACGGACTTAATTGGATTGAGTCTTGGTATGGAAACTTACCAAGTGAGAACTTTCAAATTCAGAGAAACCCTGGAATTCACAAAGGGCAATCCTGAGCCAAATCCTGTTTTCCGAAAACAAAGAAAAGTTCAGAAAGTGATAATAAAAAAGGGATAGGTGCAGAGACTCAATGGAAGCTGTTCTAACAAAAGGAGTTGACGATTTTTCCTTTTTGCATTAGGAAAAGAATCCTTCCGTAAAAATTCCAGGAATGGATCAAAGATAAACGTATATATACTGAAATAGTATTTCAATTGATTAATGAAGATCTATTTGTGATAAAAATAGTCACAAATGAAAGATGTGAATCAAATCAATTCCAAGTTGAAGAAAAGATGGAATATTCATTGATCAATTTATTCACTCCATCATAATCTGATAGATCCCTTGAAGAACTGATCAATCAGACGAGAATAAAGATAGAGTCCTATTCTACATGTCAATACCGACAACAATGAAATTTATAGTAAGAGGAAAATCCGTCGACTTAATAAATCGTGAGGGTTCAAGTCCCTCTATCCCCAAAAGGCCTGTTTAACTTTCTAATTTCCCATATCCTCTCTATCTTTAAGTCGTTATTTATGTGCTTTATTCAGTTTATATTCAGTTTATTCTTTCACAACTAAATTGGAATTTTTCTTTTTTTTTTTTCAAAAATTTCTTATCATAATTACAAGTCACAAATTTTGAAATATATATGTGAAACACATAGAATTTTTTTTTTTTGATAAACGTACAAATGAATATTTTATTTTTGAGCAAGGAATTCTCATATGCGTGATTAGCAAAACAATACAAAAAAATTCCTACTACTGAAACTAACTTACAAACTTTTATTTTTCGTCTTTTTTTTTTTACTTAGTTGATATAGATTCATTGACATATACTTCAGTAATCTCATAAAATAAAAAAGAGTCTTATGCGTCAAGAATGGTCGGGATAGCTCAGTTGGTAGAGCAGAGGACTGAAAATCCTCGTGTCACCAGTTCAAATCTGGTTCCTGGCACATGATTCATTTGTATGAGTATCTATTTAAGTATCTGTAGATATATTTTTCCTAGATGATTAAAGAATAGATGCATTTTTTTAGGTATATTCGCTGAATCTATAATGAAGAATTCTTTATTTTTTTTTTTTTTACCTTTTTTCTGCGCTACAAAAAAAATCTTTCTATTTCGATAATATTCGAATGGTTTAATTAGTTGGTTGAAAGACCTAAAAGTCTAGTCTAATAGAGTTCCGGGGTGGAGTGGTAATATTAAAAATTCATCTTAGATGGATTACACAAAAAGAATCGAGCCCTTTTCTTTCTTTGTGTTTTTTTCCGTTTTCTTCATCTCCTTTGATGTTACTATTTATTTTTCGTGGCCATATAATTGTTGATGTTGATATGCATGTTAGATAGTTCATGATAAAGAATTTTTGTAGTTCATCTTATTTATTTTATCGGCTTGGCTCATAAGAAATAAGTATTGTTCATATTTTAGAATCTTAAAGAACCCCTATCCCATTTTTAATCCATATATGATTTATGAATTTTGTGATTTCTCACATACATAATAAGAAGTGAATGATACTTCCATTATTCTGG